TTTCGGCCAATTGAACCTTCTCGAACTGTTTCTTTTTAAGAACCAAAAATATTTGGGCCAAAATAACAGATGCCAAGAAGACCAAAAGACCTTGGACACGTAATGGATCTTGAAGTACTATTTCTGCATCTCCCTGACCAAATCCACCCACATTAGGATTACTCGTTAATGGTTGATCCAATTTTATGGATTCACCCTCTGAAACAAGAACTTCTGGTCCCGGAGGGATAATATCAACCACTTCACGTCCATCCGATAGATCTGTTATGGTTATTTCATACCCCCCTTTTTCTTTTCGTATGATTTTACTTACTATGCCCGCCCCTGTAGCATTATAAACTGTATTGTTACTCTTGCTTCCGTCGGGATAAATCTGTCCCCTTCCCCTATTCCCCCCTACGTATATAGGATATTTTAAGAAGTGAACATCTTTCTTAGTAGCGGGATCGGGGGAAAGAATAGGAAAGGTGATTTCACTATATTTCTGACCGGGGACAGGCCCTATCACAAGAATATTTTGTTTATTAGGGCGATAGCTCTGAAAAGACAAATTGCCTATCTTTTCTTTCATCTCGGGAGAAATACGATCGGGAGGAGCTAATTCAAACCCCTCCGGTAAAATAAGAACAGCCCCCACATTCAAACCCCCTTTCTTACCATTAGCAAGAACTTGTTTCACTTGCTTATCATAAGGAATTCGAACAACTGCTTCAAATACAGTATCAGGGAGTACCGCCTGTGGAACCTCAATATCCACGGGCTTATTAGCTAAATGGCAGTTGGCACATACAATACGCCCAGTCGCTTCTCGTGGATTTTCATAACCCTGCTGCGCAAAAATGGGATATGCACTTGAAATGGATGTCCGAGTTATGATATATATCATGAGTGATACGGAAATAGATCGAGTAATATGTTCCTTTATCCAAGAAAAAGTCTTTCTAGTTTGCATGGTCTAATCATTGATCCGAAAATTTCTACAATAAATTTGGCAGGTCTCTAGTATAGTTCCCTGTCCACCATTCTGCTATTTATTGGAATCATTTTACTAGAATACTATAGTATAAGTATACTATGAAAATAGTATGAAAATCGCCTGTTTTTAATACTTCTGTAGAACTACAAAGTAAGAAACATTATAATTGGATTAATATCGGCGGATCTTTTATCAATCATTCATTGAATGATAAATAACTACAAGTGACGGAGATACACGATTTAAATAATGAAAAATCCAATATTTAAAAATAGTATCGAGAATAACTGGAAAAGTGGAAACAAGACCAGATATAATTTGATCATTATGACCAAATCCAAAATCTTTGTAGACAGAACCAATCATTAGTTCCCAACCATGGGGTGAATGAAATCCGATACATAAATCGGTTAATAAAAGAATCAAAAAAGCCTTGACTGTATCACTTAAGTTATATAGGAATTCTTGAGTCCAAGAGTTAAGAATAACAAGTTCTTGATTACCTAAAATAGAATAACCGGTTAGAATAACAAAACAGATTAGATTTGTTGAGAAGTGCAAAATCGTATGGATACGATCCTCATTGTGTATCTTGATTAATTGGATCGTTTCTTTGTGGATTTCTATAGGAAGCTTTTGTAGATGTGTCTCCGAGTATTCCTTGATCATTTCTTCCAAGAAGAGGATTTCCTCTAATTCTATGAACTTTTCTAGAAAACTTTTTTCTTGCATATCATTCAAAAAATTTTCGGATTGACCCGTATTCGACCAACTAGTAACCCAAGATTCCATACTTTTAGTAAATGAGAGAGAAATCCACCAGGGCAGAAATACTATAGATGCAAGATACAAAAGAGGAGTGAATGCTTTCTTTTTTGCCATTTTGAACCTGTGAATTTTTAATTAACCCACTTCATTTGTCGACTCTATGTGATCCAATATTTCTTTCAAACCAAACATGAGTTCTAGACAAGGTATCAAACCTATGAATCCATTTTCTTTGTAATTTTGTTTGAATCTAGAAAGAATACAGAAATACACTAAGACTCCACTTGGAATTCGACTGAAGAAATAATACAAAATTGTGTTTCCAGATATCTCAATTCATCAAATTCCAAACAAAACACGTGTCTCCTTTCGATCAATGAACAAAAGAAGCCCTTTAAGGAATGAATATTGTTGAGATTTGGAGACGTAAAGAACTCTTTTTCTATCAAAATATCCAATATTTCAAAAAAATTCCAAGGAGTTTCCATAGTCAAGAATAATTGAGAGAAGGATATTGTGATGATCAAAAAATCGATTGACAAAAAGAAAAGAATTTACAAGATATGATTTATCTGCATCTAAAGTATCACTTAGTTATAGAAAAAAACAAGATTCTTGTATTTTTCCCTCCTGCGGAGAAAGCATTCGTTCTTCAGCCCAATCCCTTTCTCAAAAGACTTCAATTGGTACGCGCAAGAAATAGGCCAATTCCGCGGCTTTTTGTTCAATTTCTCGTGGAGTCAAATTCTCATCAGTACGGGTCAACGGAATAGCCCCCCGGCCTCTGATGTCCATATAAAGGATACGGCGAGCATAAATACCCTCTTTAACTTCTATTCTAACGGATTGAATATCTTTTATACGGAATCGGAGGAATATGCGACGATTTTTTCCAGGAAATCCCCACCGAAAAATACACACCATTCCTTCCTTTCTATCGAATTGATCATAACCACTACCTACATTCCAGGAAATTGTGCACCACAAGTAGGAACTAATAAAGAGACCTGCGATCCCGTAGAAAGACATCACGATCCCTTGTGGAAAAAAAAGGATTTGCTGAGATGGAACAAAAGATATCAAATTTCTACCAAGATAACTGGAAGTTCCAACCAATAAGAATCCTAATGAACCTAAAAAAACGATAAGCGCCCAGCAAAAATTACTTAGTTTTCGAGACCCCGTTATAAGTTCTATCCATATATGTTCTGATCGCCAACTCATACTTGATCCGATTGCATTTTATTGGAATTGAGAGAATACCCCAAATGGTTTTGACTTTATTTTTTTGTTTCCGAATGAACTTTCATCAACTAGCACTAGTTTAATGTGAACTAGCACTAGTTTGATGGGAACCTTTAGGAGTAATTCCTCAAATTGGTTAGATCTAAAATAATAACACACCCTTCCTATGATCCCAATATACAGATATACATATAGATCCGCCAACTTTACATTTTTTGGGTATCCAGCAGTCCTGATCTATTTCAAACTAGCTGGACTTCAGTTACCCATAGATCATTTTCTGCAGGCATAAGAGCTTTTTCCTTTATGTTCGTCAGAAATCACATGTTCTACCTTATTTTCCGAAATAAATATATGGGTTATGCTACAAGTCTAAGTTTCAAAAAAACGGATGAGATTGGGTCCCCTCAGATCTAAACAATCTTGTTTTTTTGAACATGAAGAAATAAAGAAGCCATTGCAATTGCCGGAAATACTAGGCCTACTAAAGGCACAAAAATAGAGGGAAATTGGAAAGTTGTCATAAAATGGGTACCTCGATTTACTATTTGTACCTGTTCTTATTGTTTTTAATATCATATTTATTATTTATACTAATTATAATTAATAATTGTAATTAGTATGAATTCGTAGTTATTATGAATTCATTCAATTTGAAAATTCTTATTACAGATATAAGTATCTAATTGAGTATATAGAATAAGTCCAAGGAAAGTAGAACGCAAAAAATGGACTTATTCGTCTATCTACATGAAAGATACATATGATAATCCATTTGATTATTTTTCTTCATTTCTTTGTGTTTTGTTATTGTCTTCGAATTTAATATTAATAGGAGTTTCTTACAAATTATTGAAAGATTCATTAGAATGCGGCACAACCGGGATTTTTAGTGAAAATAGGATTTTCGGGGGATGAAGAAAGATACAAAACCATACATCTATTTTTTTCTATATTTGAATTTGATTCTATACCTAAGACAAAATTCGTTTTATTTGCCTAATTTCACGAAAGGAAGAACTCGTGTTTTTATCTTGTTGATAGAGACTTCTTAATTAGTAATCGGGAATCCAGGTAAAAAAAAAGAGTTATCCACCACTTTTTATTCTTTTTACAATTAGATCTTAGGTCACCAAAGAAAACTTCATTCTTAGTTACTTTGATTCCGATAAGCAAACTACTTGTTTGCTACAAATAATTGAACCTAGTGCATTGAATTGGAATTCAAGGGAAAGAAGGCGTGGAGCTTAAATAACTCACTCAGAACACTTTTTAAAAGATTACGTGGTACGATTAGGTCAAATAAGCCCTTCTGGAATAAATATTCAGAAGCTTGTGAACCTTCGGGTATCGTTTTATTCAATGTTTGTTCAATTACTCTTTTACCCGCAAATGCAATGTAGGAATTTGGTTCTGCAATAATAATATCTCCCAACATACCAAAACTAGCTGTTACCCCGCCGGTAGTCGGAGATGTAAGGATTGATACATACAATAACTTTTTATTTGATTGGTAATCATATAAGGCAGACGAGATTTTAGCCATTTGCATCAAGCTCAAACTTCCTTCTTGCATGCGCGCCCCCCCCGAAGCGCACACTATAATAAGAGGTATAAATTGATTGGTAGCGTACTCAATCAAACGGGTTATTTTCTCCCCGACTACGGAGCCCATACTACCCCCCATAAATTTAAAATCCATAACCCCAATTGCTACGGGAATACCATTTAGTTGACCTACGCCTGTTTGAACAGCCTCGGTTAATCCTATGTTTCTTTGATAAAAATCAATACGATCTTTATAAGTCTCCTCCTCCGAATGAAATCCAATGGGATCCCCCGAGACCATGTCTTCATCCATAGGATCCCAAGTACCGGGGTCGATCAAAACTTCGATTCTTTCTGAACTACTCATTTTCAAATGATATCCACATTGTTCACAAATATTAATTTGTGATTTCAAAAGTTTCTTATAATTTAATCCATAACAATTTTCGCATTGAACCCACAA